TTTAGCTTGAAATCTTGCTGAAGTGAGCTCTTTAGAAGGTATTTTTTGTTCGAAAATGAGAACCATATATTAGAACATTGCCCGAGATGATCCATTGAAGTGGGTCGCACTTAAGACTTGGATTATCAATGCCTTAAGCGCATTACGGATTTGAGTTCTTGACTAGTTCACTCGCTCTTACCGTTGGTCGTTCACGTCTTTATGTTTGCTGAGGACTTGTCGTTGGGCCTACGGTTTCTTAAATTCCAAATTGACTGGTTCGCTACTACAGGAGAGGGGGAACCCTTTCCGTCCCCATCCCGCTCTCATTACAGACTGCGCTACGTCTTCAAATCTCTTTCCTTGGAGCATTTCCTACTACAAAACCTGAAGTGAAGCTTTAAGTGAACACAGCTCGCTCGCCTTCTGATTATAATCCGTGCTCGCAGTTCCTATCTGCGCCTTCTAGCGTTCAATCTCCACTTGAATTTGACTAGTCTATTTTACCAGCGAAATATGAGAAAAAAAAGTGATGAAAGACCCTCTTTTTTGCTTGTTCATGTTGTGATCGCAGCTTCTTTGTCTTGCGATCGCATTAACATGGCGCTGTCTTCTGTTTGATCCTCTCGAGTCGAGCCCAAAAGATCTCATTCAGGATTGGACTGCTTCATCTTTATTTTGAAAATGGAATTTCCTCTTCTGAGGTAGCAGAAAGGCGAGAAAGACTAATCTTCGAATTCCGCTTGAAAACTAGTTCCGTCCTAGCTTTTATAAGAAGTTACTATCCCCTCGGGCAAGCATAAGATAAGATTTGTATGAAAGAGATTTCGTTTCACCGTTTGACTCTGTTGACTATGAAGCTTGATTTCACACTGACAGGTTTGAAGGAAATTTCATTCACTAACCCTTTCTTACTCCCACTACTTCATCACCTGCGACAGCAGGGACGGATACAGGTACTCGCTTACTTGATTGGCTCAAAACCTTACCGCCTGAAAATCGATATTTCGTAGCAGGATTAGAAGAGAAGGTAGTTTGGTGTTAAGGACCCACCCTCCAATTCATATTATTTATTCCCCCCAAGCCGGTTCATCTTTGCTTCCTTGCATGCCGCTTTGTTAACAACCGGCGAGACTCTCCTTCTCAAGCCAACCCCAGGTCGGGACGAGACTTTCTTTGAGCTACTGGGGAGCTACTTTCTACCCTAGATCTTCTCATTGCGTTCAAAGGAATGCTTAATCCCTCTACAACCGCCTAGAATTCGTGAAAAAATGACTTTATTCGCTTATCCAGTTTGCGTTCTACTCCAGCTTTCCTGGCTAACTACTAAGCTTTCCAGGTTCGCTACTCTAGTTGAACTCGGGTTTCCCTACAAAGTCTTTCTTAATTGGCCCTGCCCTGCCCGTACTATTACTAGATTGAGCACCAGAACCGAACTAAGGCTCGTTCCATTAGAAATTTCTCCTAAAGCTTGAAAGCAATGCGGATTAGCACAGAAAGCCTGGCAGGAAGTATTTTATTTGAAGAATTGAAAAAAACTAAAATTTCTGTAAATCAGGACTTTCTTTAAAGAAAAATGGTCTATCTATAAGGCTGGTTCAAAGCCCTATTTTAGATAGGAAAAATCCCATTTCATTCGGGTTTTCTTTTCTGAAATTCCTTATCCCCACTGAGGGAAGTAGCTAACCTAACTTCATATGGATTAGTAAGGATCAACTGGGAATAAAACTCAACGTTGCGAGCTCCAAAAGTGATCCTGGAAGGCCCACGGGTAAACAAAGATTCGAATTCGAGATTGGCAGAGAAACGGCCCGTGCGAGCACGAACCAAAGGAAGGTGCCAAGCCGAAGTGTACAAATCTCATAGGTCAATATCTGCTCAGTCTCTGTTAGCAGCTTCAGTAGGATTCAGGTCTTTTCTTTCTTTCCTGCGAGTGTTGAAGTGGGGAAGTCCGGATCAATCCGTCGAAAGAGAAGCCATCTCAGTCTAAATGGAAGTAGACCAAGTAGTTTCATAGGAAGAAATGTGAAAGTAGGGGCTGCTAAGCGCCCAGACCCAGAATTCATTGAAAATGGAGTTCTTGGTACCGGTCAAGCAGAAATAATATGAATAGCGAGCCAGCACTATATTTATTGATTGGAAAGAAGGGACTCTCCAAAGAGAGGCCCGAGCGGAATGAAGTTGTGCTAAATGAACGAGTTGTCCTAAATGCCCCTTGTTAGCTGTCGCAGGAAGTGGTGAGGGCTCAGGAAGTGAAGCAAACTCGACCAAAGGACAAGTCTGTTCCTGCTTCGTTTTCTGTTCCCGATTCAATCTTCACCTTTCCTGAATGAAGAAAGAGAGTGAAAGAGAAGATATCAGTGCAATAGGTACAGAGGGGAGAGAAACTGTCTTCGTTCGGTTCGGCAGAAGAAAGCCGAGAAAACAAATAGGAAGAGCACTATGCAAGCTTCTAATTAAGTAAATATATATAAGCTATCACCACCTCGAGCAGTAAAACAAAGTCGTTATGGCTATGTTACTAACATAGACAACTATGATTGGTATTCATTGAAAGGAGTGACCGCTTTCTAGTCGTAGTTGGTACCGCCCCTGTTCACTTCAGCATGCAAGGAACACCTTCGGGAAGAATCCAAGTTTTTCTCCTCTGCAAAGCTATCAATGCTTTATTCACGATCTTTAGCAGTCGATCGTTCATTCTCCCTCCCCAGTGGCTTTCGAAAGCTCGACATGAAAGAATAAAGAAAATTGGAAAAAAAAGTACGGGGATCCCATTCCTTAGTCAGGACCAGGGCTTCCTCGTGAGCCATAGTTATAGTGTAAGCATATAAATTAGCCTTATCCGAAGCGCACGCACCCATCTGACCAAGTCGAGCCCTTTCTGGTTACAGGGAAATAAAGAGAAAGAATCGAGTCACCGATAGCGCATCTCTATAGATCCCAAGGAATTCGCGTATAATAGATCCTTTTTTTTTGACTAGACTAAATTATTGATCTTGTCTTTCGACCTATCAAAAGTCGGACAGACAATTACATATATATATAAGAGAGATGCGCACAATCTCGCTTTGAGATGACACGCCCAAATTAAAAGACTCCCATGCCTTTCTTGGTGTAAGGGCCTTCCCTGTCTCGTTTATTGGTCTAAGGCGCAATGCCTTTCCAATCCATCCGTCAGCGAATCAATCAGTAAGCGCCTTATCCTATTCGGGCTTCTAAGCCTTCTCCCCTTTTGGCCTGATTTCCTTGTCTCTCTCTCAGTCCATGGGCTAAGGTGCAATTGCCTTGAGATTCAGTGCGCTAAAACTCTTATAAGAAAAGAAAGGAACGAAGTTGCATCTACCTTTAGGACTGATTGCAGTGCTTTCCTCTGGGGTCTCAACTACTTTAGCATCCCCTACTTGAGAAAGGAGTGCTGCAAAGCTCCTTAACTTAAGGTTAAGTTAGCAACTAGGTCTCCCTTTATGTTAGAATGGTAGCTTCCTAACCCCGGCTGGGATTGATCTCTATTCCGAGCTACCTCCAGATCACCTCTGGGTTCACGCCTTCCCGGTAAGAGCACCTTAGCTAGAGCCGTTCAAAGCCATATCCCCTGGATCTGTTGTGGGCAAGGCAATTAGATCTGTAGCGGGATCTTCCCCTCCCTTCAAGAACTGGGAACCAGGTTGTAAAGCTCATTCCCGGTCTTGCAACTTGGTCATTTTATCGATTTCCTTGGAAATTCCTAAGCATGAGAGGAAGGAACCGCTCCTCTGAGCCCCCGCTTTTGGGGGCGGGAGATGCTATGCCAGATAGGGCGCCTCAAATCTTCGAAATGAGCAATCACACGCAGAGGGATTGTGAAAGGCCTGTAGATGTGCTCCTTTTTGGGGAGAAATTCCTCAAAGCCCGGTCCGGATAAGCTAACTCTTCCTTTTGAGCTAGGGCCAACCGCTATGAGCTGAAAACCCTTTCTGGAGGAGTGGGAAATTCATTCTATGACTAGGATTCTATCTCGAAAACTCGCTTTTATTCAATTATAAATAAATAACTAGTTTGATGGAGATTTGTAGCATCATTCAAGTAAATACAGATTGAGATCGTAGAAACATGAGCTTGTGATATAGCTACACCTAATTCCAGACCGGTTAATGCAAGAACTATAAATAAAGGACCAAGATCTCCTATGAAATAGAAAAGATCATTCATACATAGCATAGTCCAAGCGGACCCACTTAAAATCTTTACTGAACTATGACCAGCCATCATATTAGCAAATAAACGTATTCCTGAGCTTAATGCGCGAAAACAATGAGGGATTAGCTCAAGGAGTACTAAAAAAGGTGCTAACGGCAGTGGGACTCCTGCGGGTAATGAGAAGCTTAAAAAATGAAGCCCATTTCTTTGAAATCCCACTATAGTAATGCCAATAAAAATAGAAAATGAGAGACCCAAAGTAATGAGAAAATGACTTGTAACTGTGAAGCTATAAGGTATCATACCCTGGGGATTACAAAATAACGAAAAAGTAAAAGTGACCGAGATGCAAGGGAAAAACTTTTGTTTAACATTTCCGGAAAGACCACCTATTTGTTCGTTTACCAGGTTCGGCACGAAATCATAAATAAGCTCCACCAAGGATTGCCAAGCATTTGGTACTGACTTTCCTCCTCCATTTTTAGTAACAAAATAAATAAGAAGTACGAACAAACTGAGACTTAGCAGCATAAACAAAGATGGATTTGTGAATGAGAAATAAAAGTCACCCATATTCATTGGAATCAATGGGTGAATGGCAAATTGATCAAGGGGGCTGTGGGCAGTAGGATTGCTAACTAAATTAAACTCCTCAATAAATTCCTGCCATATACACCCATTTTGAAAGTCCTCACGAGACAATTCATTTACTATATTGATTATATGTCCGATACTTACACTAGCAGGATCCTCCACCTGCCAGACATAATCGGAAAATTCTCTTACCGAAGGCCATGCTGGTGGCAACTGAAGACCAGTTGCATCCATGTTTCTGGATACTTGACTACATAATTCTTCTACAACGCTTTCTCGATCGTCAAGCGCAACGAATTGAGAGGTGTCTTTGCGGAATTCCATAAAACTTTGTTCGCAACATGATTCCCTCCAGACAGCTTAACGTAGTCAAGCCTGTAGGAGTAGTGAATGAAAAACTATAGTGAGATGTGCTTGGTTGTTGACCAAAGAAAGGCATGGGAGTCGAAAGGCATCGCTTGGGTCGAGTTAAGTTAAGACTGAAAACAATTAAATCACGGAACACTTTATATATCTATCTTATCAGTCTCAATCAAAGACAGAGAGAGCATTTTCGATCTTAGGCGAACTAGGGTTACCGGCTCTACGACCTCGCAAGGCGCTACTGCAGAGCTCTTTGGGCCTGCCGCTTTCTCAATCGAAAAATGAAAGTGTTCATATAAGCGTACTGAACGATTCTATCTATTACTTACGTCATTTCTTGTCGTCAGTCAGTCTTCATAAAGACAGTTGGCCGAGTCGAGACCCACTGCTCAAGTCTTCCTTCCCCCTTCGAACTTCACTATCTGACTATCGAGAATGAACTCGAATGTTAGAATAGGCTGAAAGAAGACTATTCCCCCTTTATCACTCTCTATCCACGGCCTTTGCTTTAATAGTTTCTATTCGACTGAACGAAAAGACGACATTCTCTTACGGTGAGAACCCACTTGACTCGCCCACATGGCCCATTTCATGGTGAGCCGTAGGAAGGCATCTCACCTCTGGTATTACCAAAGGGCTCCACAAACAGTGCCTACCAAGCACAGGTGAAGGAATGAGGTGAAAATCTCATATGGGAGTTACAGACCTGCAGGGTAAACAGGAGTTCCGCTAAATGATACCGGCGCAAGGTCAGTCAATTCTTTCTTTAGGATAGATCCCTAGTGCCATCGATTTAGCTCTTGGAAGAAGGGAAGTTTCATTTTGAAGAGTAGGCATAAGAGGTCTTGGAGTCGGCATTAGCCCCGTTGTTGGAGGAGGGCACTACCTAATAGTAGGTAGTTGTTAAGTAGCTCTTCTTAGTTCGAGTCGGTGCCGGTAGCTGTGAACTCTTCTTTCTCGATGGGAAGAATAGGGTTGGTGTGGCGTAGCCAAGTCAATGGACTTTCCTTTCTTGCTTGAATTAACTTCCTAAACCTCTTCCTGCTCATTGACTATTGGGATAACTTGAATATGACTATGTTAAGGTTTCAGATAACCGCCTCCCATTAGTGATTTCATACCAGTTGAAGGACCCACCCACGAGGCGGTAACTATAAGGTAGGAGTGAATCCCCGGGGATTTGTAATAGGAGCAATTCCGTAGCTACCTTTCAACATATACTTTTTATTTAAAGTATATCAAATCCTACGCAATCCCAAACTCCTAACATGCCTTTTTAACGCATCTCTAGAAATGAGTTTGGTCAAAGGGTCAGCAACCATTTCATAGGTGGAGATATACTTCATAACCAAATGAAGTGAAGTCGGGTGTCCATGTAAGTTTTTTTTCTACCACGGAACTTGAGATCCTTTGCATAAGCTATTGCAGCCGTGTTATCAGAATAGATCACAACGGCTTTATCTATATGTCCCGGAATGTCCAAACTTTGCAAGAATCTCCTTAACCATATAGCCTCCATCACTGCAACTGAGCAGGCTACAAACTCTGATTCCATCATGGATAAGGATTTCCTTCTTTCTTACTACACCACGTAATGGCTCCTCCGCCAAGTATGAAGGTGTAGCCAGAAGTGGGTTTTCGTTCATCCCTATCAGCAGACCCATCTGAATCACTATATCCAGTCAACTGAGATTTCCACCTTGGTAGCACAAAGCTAGTTTTTTGGTTCCGTTTGATGTCGAAATTTCCTCTTTACTGCAGCTCAATGAGCACTTTCTGGATGACTCTGATATCGGCTAACCATCCCAACTGCGAAGCACATGTCGGGTCGAGTACACAACATAGCATACATCAGACCAGACTACCGACTGCGCTTGCTATACCTCCTGCAGTCCCTTGCTTTTCGCCACATTCAAGCTTAGGAAAGAAAGTCAAGATTGTATTGTCTCTAGGTACCAATAGACTGAAATGGGGCATTCTGTCCATCTAAGAGTCTATTCTAGCAAACCAAGGGAGACCCAAGCAGCTTATTTGTCCTAACAGGGATTCATTCGTGAAACCTGTTCTGGCATATGCCTCTTCCTTCTTTCAAAGATCGGATTCAACAGCTGTGGATTCTGTGCATCCATTCTAAGATCTGACATGAAGTATGTGAGTTGCTTCTTCCTTTAGATTAGAGCTCGCTCTCTCAGTCCACTAGAAAGACAAGCCATAGAGGCAAGTCTAAGTGCAGTTCATATTGAGTCAGATTTTGCTAATATGGGCATTAGGGGATCCCTTTCATACTTAAGATATTTATATACATATTGGCAGTTCAGTTCCTCTAGCATCCGATTGTGGGCATAATTGTAGCATTTATGAGTGATCTATCCTTCTATTCTAATTAGAATAAGAGAAGAAAGATCATAGCGTAGAAGCTTACTAACTATCTAAGTGTCAAGTCCAAAGAGAGGAAGGCGCACTTCGAGCGGCTTTGTCCTCTTTTTCCTTCCCAATGAGATCTGGTTCTCGAAGCGGGTTCAGACTCAGATGAGTCTACCTCGACAGGAACCCTCAAAGGCTGGCTGGGTTTGTTTTGATTCCATCAAGCTTCTCGTTGGCTTTGTTGCATGCTTTCCAGAGCTTCCTATTATATCTATAGCAGGTCAAGCCTTAGAAAGGAATTCAAAACCAATCATATCCAATTCTTTCTATGAGTTCTTGACTTTATAATCGAGGTAATCCCTCTTTCTTCTCTTTTTTAGAGACAAGGAAATGGAAAGACACGCCTACTTTGATGGGCTTACCGGCTTACCCGACCGTTCGTTCTGGTCTAGGAACAGCTGAACTGAAGCCTGTAATATTAGACTTGAAAAAACCCTTTCTTTATATTTAGATCCATGTATCTCGCTGGTTTCTTTCTCATATGAAGGCTTTGCACTAGCGGGATGAATGGGAAAGCGCAATGGCTTCCTCGATAGAACTCTTCATTTACAAAGAAGGAGGAAGGAGGATAATATTATTATAGATTGCCAAGGCTAACAACCCTAAAAACGAGCTATAACTATGTTCTTCCTCCGACTCGAAACGAAAGATCTTACCGTTTTCTTCCATATCTTGGCATCATTGGAAACTCGCACAATGGAGTGCATCCGGTTGCCCTCAGTTATGAAATTGAAAACAAAAGGTTTTACAACGAGGGGACTGCTTGTATCGCTGTCTAGACAAAGCGAGGATCCTCCGGATAAGCGAGAAGAGCTAGCTTTAATATTAATATTGGTTCAGTCCCAAAGAATAGATTGATTCCTTATTGTTACACTTTCTAGTCTTCTTATGAGCCTGAATGGCATATATATATCTTAAACCAGGGTCCTTATTTATTTACATAATTAACTAGTCCATAAATCTCTTCAGGTCCGCTCTGAACGACTAACTAGGTCGATGACTACTATTCCTACTCTTTGGACGGAGTACGGCTAAGCCTAACTCTGGACAACTTGTTGCGTGCTCAGAGGAAGTCTAACTGACAACCCTTATTGGTGTTGCACACTAACTGAAGCTTAGAAGGTTTACTTTGTTACTTTGCCTATCGCCCTTTCGTCCCGCGTACCTTGTCAACCTTTAATATCTTACAACACGATAATATCGGCACTCAAATCAATAGGAAAAATTGTCATTGTCACAACCGGGTATTCAGGTCTTCTTTCAGAACCTAATACCCTTTACGACAGGCGCTAACCGCTTTCTACCAGCTAAAGCTGCTCGGCTCAAACCGGGATCGGCTTACTCAATTCTTATAGCGGAGAGAGTGGTACCGTACTGGCTTTCAAGCGGCTTTCCTCACTCCCTGGCTGACTACTGGCATGACTACAGAAGAGAGGGAATTCCTACCAGACCAGAGAGAGGTGATTCTCTAACAAAGGAAAGAAAGGAATGACTATCTATAAAGAGACAGGCTTGCACAGACATCCCGAGGGGAAAGAAAGAAAGAGATTAGAAAGCCATAAGTCGTGCTAGCAACCGTCCTACTGTCTTGGCTCCTTTGCTTCGCTTGGAACGCTTGCTTCCTTCTTTCCCGAAGCTGATTAACTAGCCTTCTTCCCTCTCCGTGGGGTATCCTAAGAGAGATCTCTTATATTATATAAGTCATTCCATACCCCCGGAGCTAGCTTTCAATCTCTAAGAGCCGATTCGATGGCATCTTCTCTTATGATCTTTCTAGTTAGCGCGTAGTGGCTTAATTCGTATTCAATTAATTCCGGTTTCATAAGAGTGAAAACAAACTTCCTCTTACTAAAGGCAAGGAAGCAGGACTATTCTCCTTTCTATCCTTTGAAATAAGTCCAAAGAGAACTCTTCTTTATATAAATAAGAGTTCACGCAGCTAAGAGATAGGAGAAGTCCGGCTTAATCGATTTGATATTATGACATTCAAAGCCTTCTCTTTTTTTAATCGAGATTGCCTTGGTGTTCTTTGAATGAAAGAGATGTCGCGTCTCCCGCTGTTGGTGCTTTAGGTTGAGTACGGGCAATAGGAATAGGAAATGGCCTAACCTAGGTAGGAACTTATTTCTTTCTCTGGAGTTGAGTGATCTTTCTCTTTTTAGATTACTGTTAGCGTTAGCGAATCTGCTGCTTGAAGGTTTGAAGGCGTAACCGCAGTTATTGATTTCATCCGCATCTGGCTTGACGACTGCTTTCCTGGGTTGATTGCTTTTCAATGCCTAGTTTCATAGCCAAGCAAAGGATGCCCTTTATTTCACTATCTAGCTAAGGTCCGTACGGTATAACAGGACCTTAGTCTTAGTCTGCTTATATTCTTCTTGTTCGGATGTATCACCGGGAGAGTTCTATCCCTGCAAGCAAGTCCGTCTTTTCGGGTTCAGGGATGAGGAATGAAAGACGTTCAGTTAGCCTATTTTGCATTCAATTCATTAAGAATTCTCCTTTCTTGCCCCTGGGCTAAAATAAGTTTACTTTACTTCTAAACTACTCCTCATCCGAGGTGGAATGCTTTTCTGCTGTTCAAAGAAATGCTTCCAATTCGTTTGGTCTGGGCTCGATCCCTATAGCCTTAGTTCTGTTCTTTACCGTGAACCTGCTATTCCTTCTTATTGATGCACAGTGACCTTTCAGACTTTGTCTCATCCCTAGGAAAGAAAAATGCCAGTCTCAGGTCAACAAATCCTAGTCAGACTGACTTTGCAGCAGATTCCATGGCATCGAACGCAGAGGCATTCATTTTCTCACAATCATCTGACTCAACAGCTCCGTTCCTGATCTTACGCTGATCCGAGGTGACCGGCCCTTCGACCCCATTTATTCGAGGCACTACTGAAGGGCACATTGGGCCTGTCAGTTTCTCAATCGAAGGAAGAGAACGAGACGTATCTTACTTACGATCTTTTTTTTGCAGCATCCATGAATCTTAATTAAAAACACCAGGCAATGAAATCGCACCCCCCTATGATTAAATAAAAGAAGACCGCTCGCCAACTACTATGATTAAAAGAACTACCATTGAACCGGCTTTCCTCTCGTTATACCTAATCTATTCAAAGCAAGCAGTCAATCCCATCCTTTCTCCCTTATTTTACTGGAATTCCCATCGAGCCACGCGCCTCGGCTCTCCTCCCGCTGGAACCTCCTTGACTTCAACCTATACCTAATCGATTCACACGTTAAATCCATGCAGGAATGGATGATTACGCCAAACAAATCTAGTTCGAAATGACAGCCTTAGCTATACGAATTGGAAGAAATTTTATAATAGGATTTTCGTTTGGGTTCAAAGGCGAAAAACGCATTTTCTAGCAGCCCTTGGGAAAGGATAAGAACACCGTTCGCCAATTCCAATTGCCCGGCCGAAAGCGCAAAAGAGCGCACTCCAGGCTAGGCTGCCAATTGCTATTCAAGCATCTCAAACTCTATCTGTAACGATTGCTATTTCATCTCCATGAAGAGGAGCTTCTGCTAAAGGAACTGGTGATCCCTAGCTTGAGACTCAAACTCCGGAAGCCGACCTGCCAACATACATTGTGGGATAAGACTCTTCCCCATCATCAGCCAATTAAGCTAAGCGGCAACCTTGAAGGTAAGGTTTTCCAGCATCAAGCTCTAAGGATGGGTATTATGTACCAGCTCGAAGCCCTATAGCTATAGAAGAGACGGCCGTAAGTTGCATCTTTAGTCTTAATTAATAATTGGAGGTGAAGACTCCCGCCGCCCTATACATTGACCGGCTTGGCGCACAAAAGAACAAAAGAGAGAGGCCTCTGGCAAAGGAATTTCCCGAACTAAGTTACTTGGAAAATTATCCAGCATTCACCCTGGAAGGAGAGGAAAAAAATAAACTAGACAAATTCAGCTGATTTCTCGACATTGACGACAACCTACTCTTCGCGGCAGGAAATCGCCTAGGAATTTCCCGCTCCAATAAGCGGACGGATAACCTAATGGCGAAGCAATACCAGATGCTTCAAAGCAGCCGTTTGGAGATTGACAATGGAAGTTAGTTGTCTCTTCCTGTAGAACTCAGATGAAACCGTCAAAACAATCAATATAGAAAGACTAGTGCCATCTCCGCTTACTATTGAAAGAAAGACAAGTGGCACCCACCTTTCACTATTATACTCGGGACTTCTTCTCTAGGCTATTCTAGGGGCTGACTATTCTATAGTTCGCTAGGCATTCTAGACGGAATCTTCTATAGTAGGGAAGGAAAGCCCTTTCTTCTCTTCTTAAAGCAGGAGCGCACGCTGTCTTAATTGATTCAACAATTGCTAGACTCTCTTTATTCAAAAACCTTATTGCTAACAGAGCCTATTATCTTACTCGACTCCTCTAATGTCAAATGAAAGATTTTACTATACTACTTTAAAATAAAATAAAGATAGCTACTTCTCCTAGTACTACTACTGACCTTCGAGTAAAGTTCCGAAATCGAACTAAAATAGGAAGATGAAGATAAGGGATTAGGCATATCAACCGTCTTATGTAATCTTAGGATAGGATAAAAAGAAACCTATTCTCCGCTTCTAAGCTAATTATTTTTTCTTTCATTGTAAGAAATTCCTCACTTAAAAGAGAGATTAACAGGATCAGCTACTTGAACTACCTCAGTCAGGGAACAAACAAATGCATCTTAAACGACTTCCAAGACTGGCACCAAAAGGCAATGGTGATAGATCAGGATCCCCATCCCATTTAGAAGGAAAAAGGTAGTTTACTTGCTTACTTGTTAAGGATGTCTTAGTGCGGTACTCCAAAACTTAACATAGGCTAACATAATACGTTGAGTACTTTTTGTGCACGAAGGATGGGTCGCTGCTAATACAGGTTGTCAACATAGATCAGTGTATAAGATTTTCGGAAAGCAAAACAATTCAATTAAGGGTGAACTGGAGCCT